GAAATGCAATTTGCATATTTTTCTATTTATTATATTTATTTGTCAGAAAAAAAGAGAATTCCATTTCCTATTTTTTAGGAAATTGAATACAATATTCAATACAAAATTAAATAATAGGAGACTTTAAATGAAAGTCTCTTTCTCGCATCCATTCTCCATTATTCCAGTGTCGGAAAAAAGATATCGTATATATCAATATCAATATCCAAATAGTTGGTACATGAAGTCATGATCTGATAGATATATATCTTATATCTATTGATATTGTGTTCTGGAATCAAAGAAAGATATTAAAAAAAGACTCTTATGTTGTAACTTTGACTAAACCTTTCTCTGTAAAGTAACGGAATATCAATTTACTCCTCTTAAATATCCTAGGAACAAGAAAATGGAATCGGAAATATCGACAGATTCTTGCAGAGTCAAAATAAATATGAAATAAAAAAGCCCACCGTTCCAATTTCATCTCTATCGAATTTGAATATCAGAATAGTGGATATAGTTATGATTCTATGGGTTAGGTCTACTTACTTTTTCTTTTGTTGATTTATCATTTTTATAAGAATAGATTTGATTGATTGGAATAATGGAAAATAGGAATATTTGACGATTCAAGAGACGACTTATCATTATTCAGTAGAATAAACAAGTGTTCGACTTTCTTTTTTAAATAAAAATGTCTTTTATAACTATAATGAGTATACTATAACTCATGATAATGATAACTTATCATAATAAAAATGATAGAGTTAGTTACTTTTTTTATTAGTAAACTAAAAACTACACATATCAATACTATCTTTATTTTCCGTTCAAATATGAATAATACCGATAAAGTGAAGTCTTATGAACAAAAAGCCCCTTATCGGATTTGAACCGATGACTTACGCCTTACCATGGCGTTACTCTACCACTGAGTTAAAAGGGCCCTTTAATTCAATTCGTGAATGGGTAACTACTATGCAGATATAATCTATCTATAGATATATTATATATCGATATATATACATTTTTTGAATATATAGATATTTTGAATATTTCCTATTTTAATATCTAATTATTTCATTAAATAGAATATTCTATTTAATAGAATAGGCTACTCTATATAATATAAAAATATAGAATAATATAAAAATAGAGAATTTTTTTCTTTTTTTCTATAATTCTATTTTTCTAATTAAAAATAGAGAATCGTTATAGAATAGCGATTCGAATGAATATAGAATAGCGATTAGAATGAATGATTTATGAATATAAATGACGAATCACAAAAAAATGGATGGAATTAGAAAAGACGGAAAGATCTTTCGGGTCTAGTCTAGTCAGACCATTCTATTATATTGACAATTTCAAAAAACTGTTCATACTATACCATGAGCATAGTATAGTATGAGGGCGGTCGGGCAAGTATGCCCCCATCGTCTAGTGGTTCAGGACATCTCTCTTTCAAGGAGGCAGCGGGGATTCGAATTCCCCTGGGGGTAGGGTACTACGAAAGGAAGTTGATCATGGATTATCAATAAGCCTAGAATTGATTCTTCCTGGGTCGATGCCCGAGCGGTTAATGGGGACGGACTGTAAATTCGTTGGCAATATGTCTACGCTGGTTCAAATCCAGCTCGGCCCAAGAATTCGCTCATCCACCATGAAATGATATAGACCATTTGTTCTTCATAAGTTCTTCATAACTTCCGACTATCAAAGAATAAAAAGAAGTCCCATTTTTTTCATATATCCCTACCGCTTTATTTGATCTGTTATATTTCTTTGTTACCACAAATTATGATTTTGTTAACAATCAAATTTCATATCAGGATTTCTAAGTATAAAAAGAAAAGAGTAAAGAAAAAAACGATTTTTTTTTTATTGAAAAATGGATCATTAATTATCAATGGATTTGGAACTAACTAAAGGATTACTAGTAATCCAGGTCGCTCTCACTAAAGGAAGTACCCACCTATGGAGATATATGGAGATATCAATATATCACTCGCGCCTCTGTTACAACACGGCGATTCTAATCTAACTAGAAAGTAGAAATGGTTTAAATGCAATCATAAGAATATGTATACTCTACCTTTATTTCCCTGGGATTGTAGTTCAATTGGTCAGAGCACCGCCCTGTCAAGGCGGAAGCTGCGGGTTCGAGCCCCGTCAGTCCCGACGGAATCAAATCCAATATTTTTTCTTTTTTTGATTTTCGTTTCGCATTTCTCATCAAACAAATATGAGAATTTCCATTACCCCAACAATCATGATTGATGGGAGAGAGACTTATGTGGATTGCTACAATTATTGGTAGCATCATATTTAGGATTCCAAGAGATACCGATAACGTACTTGGTCTGGCTTTTTCGATTGCTCCCTATGCGTGTAATAGAAGAGATTACCCTATATTTAGGGGGGAACGTAGAATTCATTTCTTGTACGATCCAAAATGAATTTAACATAAGTCCAGAATACTTTTACTTTTAAGATTCCAAATATCTCCTTTTCTGGTTCCGAGTTTGTTTAACTTCAATTACTAGTTTGAATTTGAAACAATCTCTCTTTTCAAATTGAAGACGAATCTTTTGAGATATGCGTCCCATTATTAATCCAAAGAAAGGGTATATTAATGAAATAAAGATCACAACCTCTCTTAGAGAAGAGGGGGAATGAATAATCTTTTTTTTATTTGGTGGGAGTACTTTCGCAAAAAGAACAAACTCTAAAATAGTGAATTTGATGGAATATTAGATCTTTTTTTATACCTTATATTAGACTTGGACTTCTTTTTTTCATACTTATTATTATTTGTTTTTTATTTGTTTTTGTTTTCCACAAAAATGAGATCATTACAAAAAAGTACTTAACATCTTTTTTTCTTTTCGATTTCGTTTCTATTCTTTGTTTGATTTTGTTTGTAACCGATGGAAATCTAAGGACGGTCAAATGAGACTTAAGCAAATAATTGTACAAGGAAGGCGATAGGTTATAGAAAAAACACGAATGGAAAAGGGGGAGAAATCCAAATAAAAAAGAAAAAAGGGCGTTGGATCAGGAATCCCATTTTTGATTTGGTATGGATAAAAGATCTTCCTATGTTATACTATTCAATTCTCGACGATGAATTGATTTGATAGCTCAGATATTGTTATTCATGATATTGATCGGATTCAATATCATCGAGGTGTAATTCATCCCATTGAATTGACAGGCGAAAGATTTATCATCTCTATGGGATTAAATCCCGAGTTATTGCCAAATAAAAAAAACAATGAGATTATGGAAGTAAATATTCTCGCATTTATTGCTACTGCACTTTTCATTCTAGTTCCGACTGCGTTTTTACTTATAATATATGTAAAAACAGTCAGTCAAGGTGATTAATTTGAATCAAACTTGACTGACTGTTTTCTTAGTCAACGATTGAAGAAAGAAAAAAAGGATTTTCATCTCGCGTCTTAAATGAAATTGGAGGACTCGAATCAACGGTATAGTATTCTATGAGATCCGATAGCTAGTCTGGTAGAAAGAAATATATGAATCTTTCTACCAGACTAGCTATTATTGTAATGAAACAAGTTGTACTGTATAAAAATCAGGATTAATAGATATTAATCTATAATATCTATCTTCGTGATATACGTATTTATATATGTAATGTACATAGCACCTCAATTCTATTTCTTTGCTTCATCTATTTCATTTGTCTTGATTCCAATCAATCTGAAATAATCAATCGAAAGGGAATTCTTAATATTACGGTTCTAGTTCCTAGATTTCAGTTATATTCAATAGGAATTTCGGCATTCATCGAAAGAATCAAATAAATGAGGAAAAACGAAAATCGAGTTATTTTCTTTTAGGATTCCGAAGAAGTAATTGATTGAAGAGTTAACGGCTGATCCAAGAGGTTCTCTGAGAATTGCTTCAGATTTAGAAAAGAGGAAGAGTCAAACCTATCATTTTTAACTCTTGCGCCATGATATGAAATGAGTGAATAAAGCATAGCATAAATAACATTTTTCAAATAAATAAAATAAACTACGAAAACAAGTGCTAAAGTAAGTGCGCAATATGTAACTTGCCTAAGGTAAGATCTTATTATGCGCAGTCTCTCCTTGAACAACCGCTATGTATATCTTATTTCCCATAGCATCGAAGGTGCGTATCCACTTAATAACAGAACTTTTGTTTCTCTTTGACCAGTAAAGAGAAAGAGGGAAACAAAAAAGTCAAATAAAAAGTAAAAGACTTTGTAAAACAATCTATAAAACTATAAAAAAAAGAATCGATACGGTTTATTCCTCAGCTCAATTAGTAGTACCTCTAGAGTCCACTCCTTCCCCATACTACCAGTGAAAGGGAAAATGTAAAGACTACCATTAAAGCAGCCCAAGCAAGACTTACTATATCCATGTAAATTATGTCCCCTATCTCTATGAAGGAATTATTCCATTATTGTTCAATAATAATAGTGGAATCACTGGCGCAGAGTCAAAAAGGGATTCTGACCCAAGACCTTTGATGAAAGGATTCAAAAAATTCGCTTATAACAAGTTCTTAGGGGATATGATTTTTCTAGTAGAATCGGAAAACGTTAAGCACACAAGCCAAATACGCAGTGACACATTTGGAAGTATCAAGGGAATCTTCCTAAGTTGTAGGAATAAGATGTAGGAATAATAAGACTCTTTTCTTATCCTTAATCTTCATTTTTTTTTGAAAAGTATAAAAATATAGAATCAAGATAGATCATTATCTATGACATACCTTTATTTCCCATTGGGCGGATCCTTACTGTCTAACGATTGTCTCTGTGAAAGAATCGGGGGACCGTCTATTCCATTCTTGACTAGGGTTTCTTAAATAAAAAAAAAGAAAGAATTTCTTTTTGCCTTTGATATATAAAAGCGAATTTTCCATCGAATTCAATATTGATATTTTGCCTCAGCACTTAGAGACTCTCATGAGAGTCTGTATAGAAAGTCTCTTCAGCCCTTTCCACAACCACT